CTTTGGCTTTACTCACGTCAGTGGCATATTTCTATGCGGGTCTTACCAAAAAGGGATTGGGTTATTTCGGGAAATATATTCAACCAACCCCAATCCTTTTACCCATTAACATCTTAGAAGATTTCACAAAGCCCTTATCACTTAGTTTTCGACTTTTCGGAAATATATTAGCTGATGAATTAGTAGTTGTTGTTCTTGTTTCTTTAGTACCTCTAGTGGTTCCTATACCTGTCATGTTCCTTGGATTATTTACAAGTGGTATTCAAGCTCTGATTTTTGCAACTTTAGCCGCGGCTTATATAGGGGAATCCATGGAGGGCCATCATTGACTAGTTTTTGAAAGATTCTTTTTTAGCTTATCCCAAGGTAATGTATGCGTGGCTCAAAAAAAATCTAATCTAATCTAATTAGGAAATCTAAATATACAACTCACTATATACAATCTAGAGTAATAGCCAAAGATATTAGAGTAGAGAGTTGTAAAAAAAAAAAAGGGAAAGAGATCTAAAAGATCTTTTTCCTAAAATTCTTGGTTGATCCACTTATATTATACAATTCTCTCCTGAATAGATATTCATTTTATATTGCTGGTCGGCCAATCCTAATATTTCCTATTCGGAATCAGAATTTGAATAAGAATTCTTGTGGTTTACGACGTGTGAGTAAAAAAAGAGGGGTGCTCTATAGAAGGATTCCCCTTTCAGTTGATTTTCTTCAGCGATTGACCAAAATAAAATTTTCAGAAATAATAAATTGCGTGAACTTAGATCAATCAAATAATGATATTTCTATCCACTGATTCGGCCTAAGAAATTTGTCTATTTAGATTGTATCCATGCGGGAGAATGATAAAGAAAGGGGAAGAAGTATTTACAAACAAATAAAGGGATTCATAAAAAATAGGGTGATTCGGATCGGAGAGGGAGGTTTTACTAGGTATATTATATGTAAAAAAGCGCTATGCTATAAGTCAACTTGTTTTTCGACGCATAATTCTCGAATTCGCTTGTTTTTCGACGCATAATTCTCGAATTCGATTGAATTTAAGATGAATGAAGAGTTGGTTTACGTTATGGAAGAAAGACATGTATAGGTGATTGATATTAAATATTGACTAGTTATATATGAACTAAAGAGATATTCAATTTGCCCTACTACTAGAAATTTGATGGCTATTACAATAGAAGTCTTTCCGTATCCTCTGGGACTGTGAGTTCAATGAATAAACAGATGAAATCAAGAAAAAAATCGAAGAATTCAAAGAATGGTTCGGAACAAAGAAATGGACGGACGAAAGTCGTACGGATTCGCAAAGACTTTGTCGATAGGAACTAAAAAAGAGATATCGAAGTAAAGTAGTTTTGATCCTTGAATAAGATTATTACTTCAATTTGAAGTTTGTAGTGACTTCGACTGGATGAATTGTAGCGATGGAATATTAAGTTAGAATTCATCGGCTGACTGTATCATTAACCATTTTTTTTTGTATGAGGAACTTATCATGAATCCACTGATTTCTGCCGCTTCCGTTATTGCTGCTGGATTGGCTGTAGGGCTTGCTTCTATTGGACCTGGAGTTGGTCAAGGTACTGCTGCGGGCCAAGCTGTAGAAGGTATCGCGAGACAGCCTGAGGCGGAGGGAAAAATACGAGGTACTTTATTGCTTAGTCTAGCTTTTATGGAAGCTTTAACAATTTATGGCCTGGTTGTAGCATTAGCACTTTTATTTGCGAATCCTTTTGTTTAATCTTATAAATTCGAAAAAGCAATAACCCACGGGAAGGGCTGATTTGTGGATGAGGAATTAGCATACTCACTCGCTTTCATCCTTTCCGTTCGTAGTCTAAGGAACCCCCTTTTATATTTTTTAGGAAGGGTTTAAATAAAGAAGGGGGTAATTCACCATTTCTAAATCGAATATTTTTTGGCTCGATTTAGAAATAGTAAAATATATATATATCAAAGGGGGGGCAGGGCGATACAAAAAGAACTCTGTTCTTTTTTTTTAGTCTATCTATAAGAGGAGATCATATGAAAAATGTAACCGATTCTTTCGTTTCTTTAGGCCACTGGCCATCCGCCGTGAGTTTCGGGTTTAATACCGATATTTTAGCAACAAATCTAATAAATCTAAGTGTAGTGCTTGGGGTATTGGTTTTTTTTGGAAAGGGAGTGTGTGCGAGTTGTTTATTTCAAAAATAGGCTGGATCCAACCAGCTGTACTTTTTATGTTATAACTAGGAAAAGTAGGTACATTATCTCACGAATGACTTCTGAATAAAGAAATCATATGCAAGAACCATAGCATTTCGTTATTCGTTGGTAAATCCGCTTTGATTCTCTATCAACCAAAAATGTGGGACCATTAACTATGGTTAAAGCTAAATCGTTTGAAGTCCAGACGCAGCATGGTACTCTTTCTATCACAATATGAATATTAATATAGAGATGCTTTCAAAATGAATAATTTATCTATATAAGAACACTCATATGGATAAAA